GGAATAACGTTTGATATTATTAGAAATGCCCAGAAAATATCATATTTGTAAAGCAGAAACATAGACGAACTCCTTTGAATGGGGAAAATATACCGAATTCGTCGATTCGAATTGGAATTCATTGTCAAGTCATCGGTAACAGGTTAGTCAAAACCAAAATGCATTTTGGTCGAACCACACAGTTTCACTTGTTTGCTGTGATGTCTCGTTTCTCGATTGTACTCCTATTTTCATTACACTTCCTTCGATTTTATTTCAGTATAGTATAAATCTCTTATACAAACAAAACAAATAAAACTCTCTTGCTTTCACCTCGCTTCGGGCTTTTAGAAAAAAAAAATTCCAAATAGAATTCTCATTTTGATTTCGAATTTTGAAATTTTGAATATTCGAATTCGAAATTCAATCGATTTTCGATTCTATTTTCTATATATATTTTGTTTTCTGTTTATGAAAAGATCTTCGTTTTTCAAACGCGGACGTGTCGACAAATACAGTAATCCGTTCCTATATCCATGTGACTTACTATTTGATTTGAGTGGGGTTAGGTTGGAGTTTTCATTTTTAACCGGATTCATGTCATGATTTTGCCTCCTTTACTGTCCACAATCAAAGAGTTAGTGAGACTTCTTTTCCTTGGTATACCTACTCATTTTTGGTGAATTTTTGGAGGCAAAATCATATGGAATTCACATACGAAAAAAAATGAATTACTAAAAAAATGGGTTTCTTTATCCGAGATTCAAAAAAAAAATAACGATTGAAATGGGCTTTTGTTTTCCGTTTTATGTTCTGCTCTGAACGAGCCCCCCATAAGCAAGCTTATGGGAATGATTTTATTTCGATGAACCAAGCAACCACGAGCGACCGGTTACAAACAACAAAAAATACAGTAATAATGAAAACTATAGAACTTTTTGTATTTCAATTTGGATTATTATATTATTATAGGGCTATACGGACTCGAACCGTAGACCTTCTCGGTAAAAGAGATCGAACTGATTCTTATCAAAATGATTCGAACTCTTTCAAAGACCCAACATGCATTTTTTTTTGCATTGGGCTCTTTCATTAACTGCTAGAAATATCAGTTAGTCTACCATATTTTTTTTCTTGACAGAAAAATAAGGAAATGGCTCCACGTGCTCGGATTCATTATTTGGATTGTGATATAGGAGCACTACCAAAGTGTTTCAAAGAAAGGTTATCTTGACGTAGGTTTGCTTCTGGCCTAGATTAACCTAAGTTAAATGGAGTCTCTATCATCCTGATTAAAGAATCAAATATGAAACTTCATACGCCTTAAGGTTCATAGGAAAAAAAGAGAATTTTTGAGGTCCTTATACTCATTATGCCTAGCATTGAATAGACTAGGTATTCACCTTATCAATATCTCAAATCAATGATGGATTCCATTTGGTTCCTAAATGGGAACCTGAATCGAACCGAACCATTTGTCAGGCTATTGTTCTCTTGTTTTGTTCCCTAAAAATCCTGGAGTCAGACATTGATTTCTCAAAAAGATCAATTCTTTGATTGCATGATGGACTCTTCTGAAAAACATTGGCGCACGTGTAAACGAGGTGCTCTACCTAACTGAGCTATAGCCCTTGTGCTTGTGATACATATTTTATCATATTATGTAGATAATTTCTTGTCAAGATGAATATTCCATGATCCAACATCGTATCTCTTTGATCTTTTTGATTGGTATTGCTTCGAAGTCTTATTGCATTTATAATCCATCAATGGGAGGGGTCCTTTTTTTTCTCCTTATAATGATAAATGACCTACTTAACTCAGTGGTTAGAGTATTGCTTTCATACGGCGGGAGTCATTGGTTCAAATCCAATAGTAGGTAGAACTTATTAGATACCATGGTCAATGGTATCTAATAAGTTTTTCTACTTACTGATTTTGTATCTTTTCTATCCTATTCGATTTGATTTTCGAATTGAAACTAAAACTTTTTTCCTTACATCAGAATCCGATTCCACTTGATTGTATTTGATTGGATTCAATCGGAAGAATCCATATGTGTATAAACAAAAATTCTTTGGATTAGGATTATTCGATTCGGGCGCACCGACGAGTTACGAAATCACATTGAGAACCTCTACTCGTGTCCTAGCTCGTCTGAGAGCTAGATTTGCCTCAATTGTTTGTCTCTTACTTTCAGCTTTCCTCAAGCCGGCTTCCGCTATTTCAAGAGTTTGCTGAGCTTCTTGGGGATCAATGTCACTACTCTTCTCCGCATCATTTACTAAAACGGTGATCTCATTATTACCTATTCTAGCAAAACCGCCCATCAGAGCCATCGTTAACCATTGGTCATTAAAGCGTATTCTCAAAATACCTATATCTACAGCTGTGGCAATAGGCGCGTGATTTGGTAATACGCCAATTTGTCCACTATTAGTAGATAAAATGATTTCTTTCACTTCTGAATCCCAAACAACTCGATTAGGGGTCAGTACACAAAGATTTAAGGTCATTTCTT